TATACTATGATAATCATAGTATATCATAAATTTCACAATTATATGTATGTCCAATTTTATTAAAATTGGATAGATCTAAAATAGATCCCTCGTTACTGCTCTTCTGAGCAGTAATAGGTAGGGATGACAGGATTTGAACCCGTGACATTTTGTACCCAAAACAAACGCGCTACCAAGCTGCGCTACATCCCTTTCAATTGGTTTACAGTGTCATTGTAAAGAATTCCTGTCTTGTTTTCCACATCCTTCATTATCCTTCGTTTTTTTATCATATCAGATAACAAACATATATATATAATAAAAAAATGACTTTTTTTACGAAAATTCTCTCAATTTGACATCAAATTTTACATAAATCGACCGTTTCCATTTGAAACTGGAATCTATAAGATCGTTCTAGTAGACAATATTTCAATTCTAATTTTGAAAATGGGGGGTTACGTATACAACTAAAAGAACTTCTTAACTACATGTACATCCGTAGTTATATATATTACTATATATATTGTAATACAATAAAGAAGAAAGAAGGAGGATTTCAAATGCGAGATCTAAAAACATATCTTTCCGTAGCACCGGTACTAAGTACTCTATGGTTCGGTTCGTTAGCAGGTTTATTAATAGAGATTAATCGTTTATTTCCAGATGCATTAACATTTCCCTTTTTTTCATTCTAGTTATTAACATCAGAAAGGGTTAAAAAATTGAGAGATACGATCAACGACCAGGGACTAACCCCCCTTTTTTTTTTCGAATTTTTTAGAATAAATTTGAAAAGGGGGGGGGCGAAAGGTCATAAAAAGGAGGGTTCAGGATCCAATTAAAATTCAATTAGTATATAGAATAAAAAAGGTGTTGCTAGCGAAAGAGTATCCTATGAGAGACTTAAAAAAATCCTGTACAAAGATTTTCAATATAGTTTTCAAAAAATCATTGTATTGCTTATTATTTTTATTTAATTACTAATTTATATTCATTGCAACGAAATATTTCAGAAATTTTTTTTAGTTAACAGCTTCTATTTTTTTGGTTCTTGTTCTTTCTGGATCCTAAAATGAAAATAGAAGATTGGGGTGAATTATAAATCTAAAGGAGGTTTCATGGCCAAGGGTAAAGATGTTCGAGTAACAATTATTTTGGAATGTACCAGTTGTGTTCGAAATGATATTAAGAAAGAATCTGCGGGAATTTCCAGATATATTACCCAAAAGAATCGGCATAACACCCCCAGTCGGTTGGAATTGAGAAAATTTTGTCCCTATTGTTATAAACATACAATTCACGGGGAAATCAAGAAATAGATCAAATTAAGTGCTTGTATGTCAACTTTTATTTTAAAAACAGGAATAATGATAGTATCTATATTATATATTATTACATATATATAAATATAAACAAATAAATCAATAGAAAGAAATCTAATCCTATAGTCTTAATTCTATATAGAAATAGAAATCGTTTTTATTTTCATCCGATCAAAATAGGATTTTAGAGATAAGGAATAAAAAATTATGAATAAATCTAAGCGACCTTTTATTAAATCCAAGCGATCTTTTCGTAGGCGTTTGCCCCCGATCCAATCGGGGGATCGAATTGATTATAGAAACATGAGTTTAATTAGTCGATTTATTAGTGAACAAGGCAAAATATTATCTAGACGGGTGAATCGAGTGACTTTAAAACAACAACGATTAATTACTATTGCTATAAAACAAGCTCGTATTTTATCTTTGTTACCGTTTCTTAATAATCAGAAACAATTTGAAAGAAGTGAGTCGACCCCTAGAACTACTAGTCTTAGAACCAGAAAAAAATAGACTTGTTCTTCAATTGAATAACAATTCCAATCTGAAGGAATTAAAAAAGAGGTTAATATTTTGTTCGACAACTCCAATCAAGAATCAAGAATGAAACTTTGATTGTTACGTCTGTGTCTGTCATAAAAAAAAAAAAAAGAAAAGAATCGTCAAAAAGAAAAATAATAATTCTTTTTTTAGCGACTATATACTCTCCTTTTCTTTTGATGACTTTTTTTTATAATACTAATTTCTACTCTACCTTCCCCGAGCTCATTCTCCTTAGAACTATATTTCAAATATTTGAGTGGATTTCTTCCAATTGCCTTATTCTTTGATCTCATTCGAAATCGTATAAAGACAACTCCTATTTAATAGAGCTATTTGTGCAAGTATTTTCCGATTAAGAAGTAATTGCTTCTTGTACAGATTGTGTATGAATCTATTATAACTATAGAATACCCCCGTTTCGTGAATTACGGCATTTATTCTAGTGATCCATAAACGACGAAAATCTCTTTTTCTTTTACCCCTATCCCGATGAGCCGAAACTAAAGCTCTTATTCTCTGTTGAGTCATAGTTCGTGTAAGTCGTGAATGAGCCCCTCGAAAGCTTGATGCAAATAAACGAAGTTTTGTTCTACGCCTCCGAGCTATATACCCGCGTTTAATTCTAGTCATTGAATAAATCAAACTTTGATGAATAACTAATTCTTTTTTAGTTATTCTTTTCCCCTTTACTAGTCATTAATAACCAAACGAATTATTCCAATGTATAAAAAAAAAATTCCAATGGCTTTTGCTAATCTAACCTTCCCGACCACTATTTTTTGCTAGGTATTTTCCCTTGATACTTTATATAAAAAATAGAATAACTACAAAAAAAAGTAGTAAATAGAAATGGATAAATAGTGGGTTCCATCGTTTCTATGGTTACTTCTAAAACGGTGAGGTCCTCTCTATACACCGGAGCTCCTTCTTTTAATTAATCAATACTATGGGTAACTTGTACAATTCACATTCTTTGGCTCTACCCCATGAATATTCCAGTAATAGGTCTTTCACAATGAGATCTACTTTATAATACAGTAACGGTATTTCATTTTTAAAATTGATTTGGTCGTTTACCCTGTTAGTCCGTTCTTTTCTTTCAAGAGTGGAATCTTTTTAATAAAAAATGGAATTTCCCCCGCTTAATGGATAATCATTTGTTATCATTGGGGGTTTTCTAAAAAATGGATTGGATTTGCACCAATGTAAACCATAAGTTTCAGACACAATAGAAGATATGAACGATCTATCTTTTTTAAATAATGAATCGAGTTCCTCCATTCTATTTTATTCACAGGTACTGATCCTTGATATTTCAAAAAGAATTTACTTTTTGTGTCTCAGTCTATGATCTAAACGAGTCGCACATACACCCGAGTACATGTTCCTCGTCGCTGAGGGCACCCCCGAAGCGCTGGGGATTTCGTGACATTTCGGATTGGCTGTCTTGTATTTCTAATAAGTTGTTTAATGGTTGGCATACGGAATAATATAAATAATGGGCTGGTTTAGATTGGTTCTAACCGGCTAATTCTGAATTACTTCTCTTCAATATATATTTTTTTTAATATTCAAAAGAATATGAAACTAAACCTTTAATCTAAAAAGATATAAAATTAGCAATTGTGAATTTGCATGAAATCGCTCCTATTTCTTATTGAACCGCTACAAGATCAACAATTCCATGAGCTTGGGCTTCTGTTGCTGACATAAAAACATCCCTTTCCATGTCTTCGGATACAACCCATATAGGTTTGCCCGTTCTTTGTACATAAACCCTTGTGATGGTTTCGCGAATTTTTAGTAGTTCTTCCGCTTCCAAGATAAATTCTCCCGTTTGTGCCTCATAAAACGAACTAGCGGGTTGATGGATCATTACCCTGATAATATAATAGAAAAGGTTCCTCGATTTCGCAGAATGAGGCGAGAGAACCAAAAAAACAGAGAAAATTAAATAACCGTACAGGCTTTTTTTGTGCATTGCATACGGCTCCATAATGGAATTTTTATTTTTGACCTTTCCTTTCGGCGAAAGAAAAAACATATAGGTTGTATTATACGCGCATCCATAACTGATCCAATTACCATCCTTCTTTTTTGTATTTTGTAGGAGTTAAAAAAATACTATGATGGTTCCGTTGCTTTATATATATCATTTTTTTGATTCGTCTATGATTCAGCAATCCCAAAGTTTCTTTTTTTTTTTTTTTTTTTGTAAATAAGCTTCCGGTGTGAAAACAAAGTTTGTGACGCTGAGATGTGCCCGAATAGGTAAGATATCATTTGAAATACCCCTTCCTTATCTCATACTACTCTTTCAATATATAATCTAATTTTTTTTTGAATTTAAAAAATGTCATATCGAATTCGAAGTGCCATGCTATTATTACTTAACTAATTCATATTTCCGATGGCGAAGGCATAGTATTTTTTTCTGGAAAATAAAAAAACTCGTTGGCGCCAAGCGTGAGGGAATGCTATACGTTTGGTAATTGCTCCTCCGACTAGGATAAAAGATGCTATTGAAGCGGCCAATCCCATGCATATTGTCTGTACATCGGGTCGCACAAATTGCATAGTATCATAAATAGCCATTCCAGATATTACCCATCCACCAGGAGAGTTTATAAACAAATAAAGATCTTTGGTATCCTTTTCTATACTGAGATATATCATAAGACTAATAAGTTGATTCGAGATTTCGGTATCAACCTCTTGGCCTAAAAAAAACAATCTTTCTCGATAAAGTCGGTTGATTAGGATAAAATTTTATTCCTTAGGAGCCGTACAAGCACCTTTTGATGCATACGGTTCAACAAAAATTGTGACAAAATCAATGTGTCGACCCCCCCTTTTTTTTTGATAGAAGGCTTTTATTTCTAACTTATAACTTATAAGACTTATAAGAGAAGGGCTTGCTCCCTTTTTAAAAGTAAAAGAAAAAAAAAAGTTTTGGCCCCTTTTATTAGATATCTTATAATAAAACAATTTATTAGGCCTGTCAGACTAACTTGATTCATTGATATTTTTTTTCATCGATATTCAGTTGAAATAGCGATGGTTTTTTCTTGTTCCTGAATGGGCTTCTTCCTTTTTTTATTCAATTTTTTAGGTTTCTGCTCTACCCCGAGTAAAAGGAAAAATTTGCCCGATTTTGATTTGCACATATAGGACAAATTAACCAAATACCGCGTCTTTTTTTTACTACTCTTTTTTTTTTCAATTCATTTCTTTCACATGTCTTCTGTCAATATAGTCAACAAATTTTTCATTCTATATATTTGATTTTATCAACAGTTTTAGATCACCCTGTTTCAATTTTTTATATTTTTTTATAGAATTTGTTATCATAATTTTGCATATCATATTTGCATATCATATAAGTAGTAATTATAAAAATATTATATATTAATTATCAATTGGGTTTTTGCTAAACGGAGCCTGGATACTTCATTTTATTAGTCCGATCACGTAAACCATAAAAAAATTTTGATAATCTAATATCAATCTAAATACTCCCTGCATTCAATTCCACTTTATTTTTTGCGCTTCGCGTTACAAATTTTTGATAATTCAATCAATCTTTTTGGGCGAAACAGAGGATATCTCGATCGAGGGAGAAAACGGGGAAATCCCATATAGCCCAATATATCTGACAAGTCGCACTATATGTCAACCCAAGATGTATCTCCTTCTCCAGGACTTCGAAAAGGTACTTTTGGAACGCCAATAGGCATGAAATGAAAAAAAAAGAGAATGAAGTTCTCTATTTCACTTTGATGTGGAAACGTAAGACTGGGGTTTCATTTTTTAATAATATTATCCTTTTTTTTTTTTAATATTATCTTTTTTTCCTACTTTATTAATGATATTTAATACATAAGTTGAATAAACTAAAATCAAATATAAAATCAAAGTAAAGTAAGAGATAATGAATCAAAATAAAGGAGCAGACTTTGGAATGATGAACAAGAGTAGCTATCTTGGTTCATATAAAATAGGATTCACCCCCATTGCGTATTGGTACTTATCGGATATAGAATAGATCCGCTTCCCTTTTTTCCTATGAATCGAATTGTTCCATTATTACTAACAGAATAGAACAAATATTAATCCTTTCTCCGAAATAATTACCTAAAAAAAGGGGGGGTCAGTAACATAGCTTTTTCCAATGCAATAAAGTTACATAGTGTCTATTTTTCATTGATAAAGGGGTATTTCCATGGGTTTGCCTTGGTATCGTGTTCATACTGTTGTATTGAATGATCCCGGCCGTTTGCTTTCTGTTCATATAATGCATACGGCTCTGGTTGCTGGTTGGGCCGGTTCGATGGCTCTATATGAATTAGCAGTTTTTGATCCCTCTGATCCTGTCCTTGATCCAATGTGGAGACAAGGTATGTTCGTTATACCCTTCATGACTCGTTTAGGAATAACGAATTCATGGGGCGGTTGGAATATTACAGGAGGGACTATAACGAATCCGGGTCTTTGGAGTTACGAAGGGGTAGCCGGAGCACATATCGTGTTTTCTGGCTTGTGCTTCTTGGCAGCTATTTGGCATTGGGTATATTGGGATCTAGAAATTTTTTGTGATGAACGTACAGGCAAACCGTCTTTGGATTTGCCCAAGATTTTTGGAATTCATTTATTTCTTTCCGGAGTGGCTTGCTTTGGTTTTGGCGCATTTCATGTAACAGGATTATATGGTCCTGGAATATGGGTATCCGACCCTTATGGACTAACTGGAAAGGTCCAACCCGTAAATCCGGCGTGGGGCGTGGAGGGTTTTGACCCTTTTGTTCCGGGAGGAATAGCTTCTCATCATATTGCAGCAGGGACGTTGGGTATATTAGCGGGCTTATTCCATCTTAGTGTTCGTCCGCCTCAACGTCTATACAAAGGATTGCGTATGGGAAATATTGAAACCGTCCTTTCCAGTAGTATTGCTGCTGTCTTTTTTGCAGCTTTTGTTGTTGCTGGAACTATGTGGTATGGTTCTGCAACTACTCCCATCGAATTATTTGGTCCTACTCGTTATCAATGGGATCAGGGATACTTTCAACAAGAAATATATCGAAGAGTTAGTGCTGGACTAGCTGAAAATCAAAGTGTATCAGAAGCTTGGTCTAAAATTCCCGAAAAATTAGCTTTTTATGATTATATTGGTAATAATCCAGCAAAAGGGGGGTTATTCCGAGCGGGTTCAATGGACAATGGGGATGGAATAGCTGTTGGATGGTTAGGACACCCCGTCTTTAGAAATAAAGAAGGGCGCGAACTGTTTGTACGCCGTATGCCTACTTTTTTTGAAACATTTCCGGTTGTTTTGGTAGACGGAGACGGAATTGTTAGAGCCGACGTCCCGTTTAGAAGGGCAGAATCTAAATATAGTGTTGAACAAGTAGGTGTAACTGTTGAGTTTTATGGTGGTGAACTTAATGGAGTGAGTTATAGTGATCCCGCAACTGTGAAAAAATATGCTAGACGGGCTCAATTGGGTGAGATTTTTGAATTAGATCGTGCTACTTTGAAATCCGACGGTGTTTTTCGTAGTAGTCCAAGAGGTTGGTTTACTTTTGGGCATGCTTCGTTTGCTCTACTTTTCTTCTTTGGACACATTTGGCATGGTGCTAGAACCCTCTTCAGAGATGTTTTTGCTGGTATTGATCCAGATTTGGATGCTCAAGTGGAATTTGGGGCATTCCAAAAACTTGGAGATCCAACTACAAAAAGACAAGCAGTCTGATACAACATTGCTTTTTTTCTTCTAGTTTCTGTTTGCGATTTTATTTAATAGGTAGGGTACTGTAGGTAGGAGTCTTGATTTAAATCGCTGCCGTTTCTTTGACTCTTTTTCTTTCTTTATCCGGAGGGATGCGCCTAAGTAAACATAAACAAAACAGGTATGAAAGCTATAATTGTAAACCACGATCAAATTTATGGAAGCATTGGTTTATACATTTCTCTTAGTATCGACTTTAGGGATAATTTTTTTCGCTATTTTTTTTCGGGAACCACCTAAAATTTCAACTAAAAAATGAAATAATTTTTTATTATCTTCATTGATGTAATCAGCCTCCAAATATTTGGAGGCTGATTACGTCAACTAGTCCCCGTGTTCCTCGAACGGATCTCTTAGTTGTTGAGAGGGTTGCCCAAAGGCAGTATATAGAGCATACCCAGTAAAACTTACAAGTAACCCAGATATAAAGATGGCGACTAGGGTTGCTGTTTCCATTATTATAGAATTGAAAGACCACAACGGATCTATGCTAAGATCGTTTATTTACAATGGAATGGTATACAAAGTCAACAGATCGTAATGAATACAAAATAAGATTTATGGCTACACAAACTGTTGAGGATAGTTCTAGATCTGGTCCAAGAAGCACTACTGTAGGGAAGTTATTGAAACCATTGAATTCCGAATATGGTAAAGTAGCTCCTGGATGGGGAACAACCCCTTTGATGGGTATTGCAATGGCTCTATTTGCGGTATTCCTAGCTATTATTTTGGAGATTTATAATTCTTCTGTTCTACTGGATGGAATTTCAGTGAATTAGACTGAGAAGAATCTTCAAGTCCTCGCTTTTCGTTCGTAAAGTATGTAGGTCTAAAAATTTTAGCCTATTCTCCTTTGGTAGTTCGACCGCGAAATTTTTTCTGCATTGTATATTTCCGGAATATGAGTGTGTGACTTGTTAGAATTGACCCTATGGATAATACAGAGAATAGGGTCTGTCATCTTTATCAAGATGTTTTTACTTCGTCAGATATTCATTCAAGTATCTGGAGCACGAAATAGATCAAATAGATCACAAAGTATTCGAACTATGATTCATACTTAATACTCAGACCTCGTAGCCGGACTTCTTTCGGTTCTATCTTTTAATAAATCAAAATCTTTTTCTGCTTTTTAACTCTTATTTGGATCAAAGGGCAGACGCTTCTTTGTATTTTATGTTCTTAATAATTATAGCTTTTTTTTTGATTGAATAAGTGATGATCCAATGGTTCTGACTCAGTGAACTTTGGACTTTGAAGGTTTCATTGAATTATCGTGGTTCTCGTATGAATCTGAGGTTTCAATTGATTAGTTAAGTAGGGTCTTAACAAGAGAATTCCTATCAATAATAAAGAAAACAAGAAGAATTCTGCATTCCCATTACATACAAATACCAAATAAAAAAGACAATAAAGATAGGTAATCTAGAAGATTCAAGAGGCCTGTAACGATCAACACAACATAAAGACGTATGAGCTTACTTGATTTTTTGGCATTTAACCACAAAGAAGAGCTTTCGCGTTTTGACTCTTTCATATCCTTAAATAATATTGAATGAGAGAGAAGTTGAAAACTTTATATTCCATATGCGTTTCAATCAGCATTTGGATCTTTTTTTTTGTTTGAGCTGTACGAGATGAAATTCTCATATACAGTTCTTAGAGGGGGAGTAACCTTGGTTTACCTATCTCAATAAAGTTTATGATTGGTTCGAAGAACGTCTTGAGATTCAGGCGATTGCAGATGATATAACTAGTAAATATGTTCCTCCGCATGTCAACATATTTTATTGTCTAGGAGGAATTACCCTTACTTGTTTTTTAGTACAAGTCGCTACGGGATTTGCTATGACTTTTTATTACCGTCCAACTGTTACTGAGGCTTTTGCTTCTGTTCAATATATAATGACTGAAGCTAACTTTGGTTGGTTAATCCGATCAGTTCATCGCTGGTCGGCAAGTATGATGGTCCTAATGATGATCCTGCACGTATTTCGTGTATACCTCACCGGTGGTTTTAAAAAACCTCGCGAATTAACTTGGGTTACTGGTGTGGTTCTGGGTGTATTGACCGCATCTTTTGGTGTAACAGGTTATTCTTTACCTTGGGATCAAATTGGTTATTGGGCAGTCAAAATTGTAACAGGTGTACCTGACGCTATTCCGGTAATAGGATCCCCTCTTGTAGAATTATTACGCGGAAGTGCTAGTGTTGGACAATCCACTTTGACTCGTTTTTATAGTTTACACACTTTTGTATTACCTCTTCTTACAGCTGTATTTATGTTAATGCATTTCCTAATGATACGTAAGCAAGGTATTTCTGGTCCCTTATAAATAGCATAATATAGATTCTAGATATTTG